AATATCTCTATTTTTACGTTCGAATATATTATTCGAATAGAGTCTAAAAAATACTGGTGTTTTTTGATGAAAGAAAAAAGCCCCTTATCGGATTTGAACCGATGACTTACGCCTTACCATGGCGTTACTCTACCACTGAGTTAAAGGGGCTCCTTTGGCTCAATTCATGAATCAATTATTAATATGCATACAGGATATATCTATTCTATAGAGATATCTTGTATAATTTATATACATAGATTCTATATTATAATATAGATTATATATCTATTTCATTTCATTAAGATTACATAATAAATAAAGATTCCACGTCAGATATATAAAATAATATATAGATTATATCTAAAAAATCTATTATTATGTAATAAATATATATGCATTAGACTCAGCAGTAGACTCAGAATGGATAGTGGTTGATTCCGGAACGAAAAATTGGATTTATTTAGATATTATTCTAGGGTATAGGTTGAACATACGGGTTGAGAAATAAAACTGGAATGAATTGTTTCAAGACTGAAATTGACTTCTATTTTATATTCTATTAAATATATTCTAATAAATCAATAATTAATTTGATTGATATGATCTTCAAAATGAACAAATATAAAAGATATTTGATCGAATCATATGATAAAAAGGTCCAACTTGTCCGCCGAATCAAACAAATTCTTTAAGAAAAAATTTTGAGAACTTCTTGTCTTGATCCACGTCTTCCCAATTTCATATTGTTTGTTAATTTCCTTGCTTATTTTTAAATAAAGAAATTTCGATTTTATCGAAAGAAGGATCCTGACTTCATATTACTTCTATTTGTTTAGATTTGTATTTATCTTGATTTTTTTTCTTTTTTTGTGAATTAATGAATTGAATAATGAATAAATATAGATATAGAATATCTCACTCTATTTGAATTAAAAAAAACTCTATTCTCTATAGTATCGAATCAAGGATTTCCTATTTCTAGATGTCGATTAGAATGCATTATTTAGGAAAAAAATCATGAATCAAAAAATTTTATGAAATTATATGAAAGAGGGAAAGACCTTTCGAGTCTAATCAGACTCTTACGTTATATTGACAATATAAAAAAACTTATGATATGATAATCATCGTATCGTATAATATGATGGCGGTTGGGCAAGTATGCCCCCATCGTCTAGTGGTTCAGGACATCTCTCTTTCAAGGAGGCGGCGGGGATTCGACTTCCCCTGGGGGTAGGGTACTACGAAAAGAAGTTGATCTAGGCTTAGTTAGAAGCCTAGAATGGATTTTTCCTGGGTCGATGCCCGAGCGGTTAATGGGGACGGACTGTAAATTCGTTGGCAATATGTCTACGCTGGTTCAAATCCAGCTCGGCCCAAGAATTCACTGATCCGCCATGAAATGATATAGACTTTTTCTTTGTTCTTCAAAAATGACGGATAGTAACGAATAAAAAAATTTCGGATATATCCTTACCACTTGAATTGCTCTGTTCCATTTTTTTGTTAGCAAAAATTCCTATTTTGCTAACAACTCTAATCTCAATTTACGATTTTCAAAATAGTCTTATATCTTATATATAATAATAACCTATAACAAAAACCGAATAAAGAAAAAACTTTTTTTTTAACGATAAAGATGGGTTTTCCTTCCATTTGACAGCCCTGAACTAATAATATGTTATGTGTCGCTATCGACAAAGTATCGATATATCAGTATATCCCTCGTGCCTCGGTGATCCTTACAAAACAGAGATTCGAATCAAAATTGAAATCGTTTAGTTTCAATGCAAGTATAAATATATATATATATGTATACTCGATAGCTTGATTTCATGGGGATTGTAGTTCAATTGGTTAGAGCACCGCCCTGTCAAGGCGGAAGCTGCGGGTTCGAGCCCCGTCAGTCCCGACGGAATAAAATCAATCAAATAAAAGCCAATAACATGAAAAAAAGGATCCAAACTCTTTTTAGAGAGAATGAATTTTTTTTTAAGAGAAGTACTGTCGAAGACAGACTATACATAGTGAACGTTGCTAAAATATTCAATCTTTTTTATATCTTAGTAGTAGTATAATAATACTAGGACTTTTTTAGGATACTTGTTTGATTTGTTTTCCACGCAAATTAGATCATTAAAAAAAGTAGTTAACTCCTTCTTCTTTTTTATTTAGCTTCTATTGTTTGTTTGAGTTGGTTTGTTTGTAACCAACGGAAATGAAACGTAAAGAGCATTCAAATACTACTTCATCAGATTCATCAGATGAATCTACAAGGAATGGGGTCTAATTTATAGAAAAACAAGAAAGAAGGAGAAATAAAATAATAAATAAGAAAAAAATAAAAAAGAATCCAAAAGAGAAAGGAAGTCGATTGAATCGAATCGTGTGAATTGGATCATGAATCCTATTTTGAATTTGGTATGGATAAAAAAAAGATCTTCCTATGGTATACTATTCCATTTTCAACGATGAATTGATTTGATAGCTCAGATATTTTATTCATGATATTGATCTGATTCAATATCATCGAGGTTGAATTCATCCCATTGAGTTTTCGGGTGAAAATTTGCTTCATCTCTAGTCATCTCTATGGGATTAAATCCCGAATTATTGCCTAATAAAAATGAAAAATAAAAAACACTGAGATTATGGAAGTCAATATTCTCGCATTTATTGCTACTGCACTCTTCATTCTAGTTCCTACTGCCTTTTTACTTATAATATATGTAAAAACCGTGAGTCAAAGTGATTAAGTTGAATGAAACTTGATTGTTTTTTTGAGGCACCTATTGAAGAAATCGACGAAATCAAAAGGATTAATTGTAATTTCGCGCCGTAAGTGGAATGAGAATTAGCGGGATACTATTATATGAGATCCGATAGTATGGTAGAAAGCATCTTTCTACCATACTAGCTAGCATACTCCCAATTATTCTTATTGTAATGGAAGAAGTTGTATATTATATACTTTATATCTTTATATTTTATGTATACATAAAATATATATACATCAAAAAAAAAAGAAGGGCTTTTTAAAATAAAAAAGTGGGTCTATAAAACAATCCATACAGCTTGATTCTTCACGTCAATCAATTAGTAGTGCCTTTAGAGTCCACTTCGTCCCCATACTACGAGGCACAGAGAAAAAGTAAAGACTACCATTAAAGCAGCCCAAGCAAGACTTACTATATCCATGTAAATTATGTCTCCTGTCTCTATGAAGGATATTCCACTAGTGTTCACTAATAATAGTTGGATCGATGGCGCATAGTCAAAAAAAAAAGGGGGATTATGACCTAACGCCATTGATGAAAGGCTCCAATAAATCCGCTTCCAACAAGTTCTTATAGGATACTCTTTTTCTAGTGGAATCGAATCAGGAAATCCTTCTATGAAATTTTTTTCATTCCACTACTCGAATCTTTCAGGGAATCTTACCCAGAATCCTAAAGGCAAGCATTTCTAGCACTTTCTGTTTAGAAAACGGAACTTCCAGATGTTTAGAATCAAGCAAGTATCCAAAGGCCTTTTCCTACGTTTGCTTCTGCTGGCGAAAAACTAATCGAGCTAAATCAAATACAAGATTTTCTCCTTTTTGTTCATCAGGCGACACCCAGATTTGAACTGGGGAAAAAGGATTTGCAGTCCCCCGCCTTACCGCTCGGCCATGTCGCCAAACAAAAATAATACCTTACGAAATAGATGAGAATATTGAAATAGATGAGAATAGTCTCTCTTTCTTTGGATGGGATGTGGGATTACTTAATTTCTTTCTTTTTTATTTCACTTGGATTTTTCATTTTGAATCCCATTTTCTTTAATCCCTTGCCCGAAATAAACCCATCGTTTTTTGTATTGGGTCCATTCCTTTGGTTATATGTTTATATGGATAGTATCTCAAAACATAAATATCCAAAAACTTTCCCTCTCTTTTATTTTTTATATTGAAAAAAAAACTTAATGTGATTTTTCCGTCACCAAAGTCATAATTCGGGACAAATTGGAACCATTAACTATGAAATGTAACTTGAAATTGATGGATGATTCTTGTATTTGAATTGAAAATTTTAGATTCCTAATCCCTATTTTAGAATCCCTACCCTATTCTATTATATAATAATTCTATTTATAATAAAATATATCTAATAATATAGATATATATAATCTAATACTAATAATATATAAATTGATATATTGATAGTTAACTAAACTAACCGTATTAATTCTTTTCAATAAACCTTTCCATACAATTTCCATTCTGTTTGCAACTAAAAGTCGATGGAAACCCCAGAGCAGAAATGCTTATACAAATAGCTAATCGCCCATCTTCCCCCTATATGATATGATCCCGATAGCAAATTCGCAGTAAATTGCCGTGCTTCCATTTTTCCTTGAATAGCAAATTGATTAGAAAATAACAATTTAGCTATAGTGCGGTATGTGCGGTCTCGAATCCACCCGCAATAAAAATGAAGGAGGAAACATATCTCACATATCTATAGAAACGTATAAATAGATAGCTATCTACGCACATTTAATAAATACAAGCCCTATTCATTACTTTACTATGTCACGCACTTTGTTTGATCCTATTTCTTGGACTCAAAAATCGAGATTTCCTGCTAAATGAAATATCTCTTTGCTGCGAATCTTTTGTTGAAGAATAAAATCCATCCAGAAGTTAAGTAATAAAAAGATATTAACTATATATATATATTTTTTTTTTTTTTATGATTCTTTCTTTATCTCATCAAACAAATCGAATTTTCAATTCATTTCTTTTTCTGTTATCTAATGGATTGGAATATGGAATATCATAATAATAGTATAAATTGAATCAATTTTTTTATATTCTCTCTAAATATGCAAAACTCCCTGTCTAAGTGGCATTTAGCAATTCTTTTTAATTTTGAAATTTGATTTTTTATCTATTATAAATTCCAATTTGAATAGAAAATTGTCTTTATTCCTCTGTTCCTATTCAGGAGTTAGGTATAATTTCATGTCATTTCGTA